GGAGGACTCTTCTGACCAAACAAAAAATATGTAATTGTCAGCAAAGTTGTTTACTTTTTTTTTAATCCAAGAAGTTTTTCTTACTTTATACACAATACATAGGTCATCGATTCAGCATTGGCTAAAAAAGGGGAGAAAATCCCCAATTAAGTAGTTCAAATCATTTTATCGATATGAGTGTTTTATATTGATAAAATCGTTATTTTGAAACCATCTCTATATTAACATAGTGGTTGAAAGAGTACCCTGCCGCGTCTGGACTTCAAACAGTTGAGCTTTAACCATGTGAACGGTCCCACCTTATTGGTTGATAGAGAATCAAAGTGGATTTTCCAATAAATTACGAAATGCGATAGTTCTTACATATGATTTCTGAAATTATTCAGAAGTAATTCGCGAGATCATGTACCCTTCTTTCTTAGGTATAACTTTCCTAGTTATAACAGAAAAAGTACATCTGGTTGGATCCAGCCTATTCTTGAAATAAACAACTCGCACACACTCCCTTTCCAAAAAAGATCAAGACCCCAAGCACTACACTTAGATTTATTAGATTTGTTGCTAAAATATCGGTATTAAACCCGAAACTCCCGGCGGATGGCCAGTGGCCCAAAGAAACGAAAGAATCGGTTACATTTTTCATATGATCTCCTCGTATAGATAGACTAAAAAATCGAACAGAGTTCTTTTTGTATTACTTGGCCCTCTTTATATATATTGCTTATATTGCTAGTTTCCGACTTTCTAAATCGAATAGATTTTTGATTCGATTTAGAAATCATGAATTACCTCCTTGGTTGCAACCCCTCTTAAAAACTAAAAAGGGTCTACGAACACGAACGGGAAGGATGAAAGCGAGTTGGTATGCTAATTCCTCATCCGCAAATCAGCCCTTCCCGTGGGTTATTTTCTCAACGAATAAGTAATTCTAGGAATGAAATCTATATATAATTCGAAAAAGCAAAGCACAAGTCCAAGTCAATAAAATATGAAAAATTTTGATTTTTCATATTTCGAATATTAAACAAAAGGATTCGCAAATAAAAGTGCTAATGCTACAACCAGGCCATAAATTGTTAAAGCTTCCATAAAAGCTAGACTAAGCAATAAAGTACCTCGTATTTTTCCCTCCGCCTCAGGCTGTCTCGCAATACCTTCTACAGCTTGACCCGCAGCAGTACCTTGACCAACTCCAGGTCCAATAGAAGCAAGCCCTACAGCCAATCCAGCAGCAATAACGGAAGCGGCAGAAATCAGTGGATTCATGATAAGTTCCTCGTACCAAAAAAAAAGGGTTAATGATACATTCAACCAATGAACTATGACTTAATGATTCCATTGCTGCGATTCATACAGTCGAAGTAACGACCAACTTCGAATTCAAGTAATAACATTCTTGAATAATCAAAACGACTTCGATATCTCTTTTTTAGTTTCTCTCGAGAAAGTCTTTGTGAATCCATACAACTTTAGTTTTTCCGTTTCTTTGTCCCGAAATGCTCTTTGAATTCTTCGATTTTTTTTATTGACTTCATCCGTTTATTCATTCAACTCCCAGTCACAGATGAGACAGAAGGACTTATATATAATCCCCATCTACATTCACATTTGATTAGTAGGGCAAATTAGATATATCTTTAGCTCATATATAACTAGTCAATATCTAATATCACATATACATGTCTTTCTTTCACAATGTAAACCAACTCTTCCCTCATCTTCAATTCAAGCTGATTTGATAAGGATGCGTCTAACCCTTGACAAGAGTTAACTTATAGCCATTCCATTCCAGATACCTAGTTAGACCTCTCCTCTATGAATCATTTATGAATCCCCTTTTTTAGGAATTCTCCTTTCCCTTTCTTTATCATTATCACGCAACCTAAATTGATAAGATAATAAATGGATAATTTGATTGGGCCGAATCGTTGCATAGAAATTGATTTGATTGATCTAAGTTCATACAATTTATTATTTATTAATATTTTCGTTTGGTCAATCGTTGAATAAAATCAACGGAAAAGGGGGAATCGTTCTATAGAACATCCTTTTTTATTTAATCACACATCGTACAAGACTTCTTCGTCAAATTACGACTCCGAATAGTTAATATTCGGATTCGATGACCAATCTAAACCAAATATTGAGGGGAAGGTATGATTATGATATAAATGCACCAAACGAGAATTTTAGGAAAAAGATCTTTGAGATCTCTTTCCCCTTTTTTTTTCAATTCTCTACTCTAATATCAATATTGTAATCTTTATTGTAATCTTTTTTTCTATTACTCTAGATCATATATAGTGTAGTTGGGTATTTTCATTCCCTAAGTCAATTTTTTTTAGCCACGCAACATTGCCTTAGGTTAAACTAAAAAAGACTATTTAGAAAACTAGTCAATGGTGGCCCTCCATGGATTCACCTATATAAGCCGCGGCTAAAGTTGCAAAAATAAGAGCTTGAATACCACTTGTAAATAATCCAAGGAACATGACAGGGA